GAATCTGATGAATCCGCCCAAGCAGGCTTACTAATGGGATGTCCTGAAAAGTTACAAAATTTCGCTTTAGCCAATGATCCAATCAAAGGAATAATTGGAACTATAGTATCAAACTTTTTAATAACAATATCTATAATAAATGACTTTTCTAACATTTGACTCCTTACTGCTGAAGGAGTTGGTCGTACACTTGAAAGATAACCCAGAAAATCGATAAAATGATTGGATAATTGGTTTATATGAATCCTATCCGGTTGAGACCAAAAGTAAAAATGACATTCCCATAAATTTACAAGGTAATATTTCCATTTCTTCATCAGAAGAGGGGTTCCTTTTGAAGACAAAATGGATTTTCCTTGAAATCTGAAATACTGTATGAAAGGATCCTTGAACAACCATAGGATAGTATGAAAATCATTACGAAAATCCACTAAAAAATGTTCTATTTTTCTATAAAAATGTGTTCGATCAAGAAAAGCTCTAGAAGACGTTGATCGTAAATGATAAGATTGTTTACGGAGAAAAACAAATATGGATTCCGATTCATATACATGAAAATTATATAGGAACAGGAAAAATCTTTGATTCTCTTTTGAAAAAAAGAGAATCATTTTCATTTTTTGAGTAATAAGACTATTCCAATTATGATACTTGTAGAGAAAGAATCTCAATAAGTGCAAAAAGGGAGCATCTTGTATCCAAGAGCGAAGGGTTTGAACCAATAGTTCCAGATGGATAGGGTAGGGTATTAGTATATCTAATACATGATTTAAATGTAATAATTTATCCTCTAAAAAGGGAAATATGGAATGAATTGATCGTAAAGTAGTCATAGATTTGTCTATTTCTTTACTTTCTGGGGAAGATACTAATCGCAGTGAGAATGGAAGTTCCACAATGACTGCAACCCCCTCTGATATCATTTGAGAATCAAAATTTTTATTATGTCCGAAAAAAAAATTTGGATTAGAATCATTCGTAAAAATAATCAAATGCTTTTGTTGATACATTCGAGTAATTAAACGTTTAACAATTATTAAACTATATTTTTTGTCATAACCTAAATTTTCCATAGGCTCATAAAGAATCGATTTATTTAACCCATGATCATGAGCAAGTGCATAAATGTATTCCTGAAAGAGAAGTGGGTATAGGAAGTCCCGTTCTCGCGATCTATCTATCTTTAAATAGCCTTGTAATTCCTCCATTTGAAATTCGATTTGAACCAAAACCGGGGATTTCTTGGGTCATCAAATGATACGATACATAGGTACGATACAGTCAAAACAAGGTATCAAGGTATCATAGTAAGAAAAAAGATACCTTGGAAATGATTAATCCATGGATTCTCTCTTTTTCCATCCGATTGGTTCTTGTTCGTTATAAGATACCGAAGATGTTTAGAAATCCTTTATTTTTGCAACCCGATCGCTCTTTTGACTTTCGAATTATATTTCTCAATATACTGTTTCTTTTACACATTCGTCTCCGCACAGGGATATAATTAATAGAATAGTTAGGATTCAAAAAAAAAGTGAAGAATCCACTTATTAAAGTGATTTCATAACCTTTGCCCGCCCCAGGGACTAATATATTTCTAACGTATAATTAGATCGGGTAATTGGTAATTATTCGAATTAAGAACCGAAGCTCGTTGCTCTTTTTGTTTCCCTATAATTGGAGCTTTTTGGCTCTATCCATTTATTCACTCGATCCAACCATAATTGATTTTTTGTACCGCTCTAAGAATTAAAACTATAACAAACGAAACAAATATTTTGTACCGATCCCGTAAGGGTTAAGTACTCTATCTTAAAGTTATTTATTTATGATATGAGTTATTCATTTATACGACATGCTGTTTTTTCCATTCGTTCCCTCTCAGGATCAGTCGGGGTCTTACAAACTCTACCAACGGTATGGACGAATCCGTTCCTTCATCCAAATGTGTAAAAGATTTTAGCCGCACTTAAAAGCCGAGTACTCTACCGTTGAGTTAGCAACCCAAAAATAGAATTATGGTGTGTAGATACGATCGAAAAAAAAAAAAGAGAGATTGTATTGCACAACCCCATCAAAAACATTTTTTTATAGTCAATTATGAACATAAAAATGAACAGCTATAATGAAAATATGAAAAATTCCCGGATAAGATAAATGAAATATATCCCAGAGAATTTAAGGAACCTATCGCTTACATGAAGTAAAGTAAAAAAAAAAACTTATAGGGCGTGGATAAATAGATCTATTTATCCACGATCAATTATATTTTTTCAATACACTATTGTCAATATGAACGTTGAGAAAAAAAATAATATTATTATTATAATATTATAAAATAATAAGAACTTGTGTTGCATTGGCATTTCATAGATAACCTACCTAGAGAATAAAAAAAGTGTAGATGTCGAAAATAAAAAAATAATCAAGAAGAAAACCTCGGGTTTATTCAATATCCATAAAGATACCATAAGAAAGCTCGGACCCTTTTTTTAGTGGA